CAAAATTTCGCTTTAGCCACTGATCCAATCAGAGGACTAATTGGGACTAGGGTCTCGAATTTATTAATAGAAGTATCTATTAGAAATGAATTCTCTAGCATTTGAATCCTTACCACCGAAGTGTTTAGTCGTACACTTGAAAGATAGCCCAGAAAATATAAGGAATGATTGTATAATTGGTTTATATGGATCCTGTCCGGTAGAGACCACAAGTAAAAATAACATTGCCAAAAATGGACAAGGTGAGATTTCCATTTCTTCATCAGAAGATGAGTCCCCTTTGAAGCCAGAATGGATTTTCCTTGATATCTGACATAATGCATGAAGGGGTCCTTGAACAACCATAGGGTCTTCTGAAAATCATTACGAAGCACTACTACAAGATGTTCTATTTTTCCATAGAAATGTGTTCGCTCAAGAAAAGTTCCAGAGGATGTTGATCGTAAATGAGAAGATTGTTTACGGAGAAACACTAATACGGATTCACATTCATATACATGAGAATTATATAGTAACAAAAAGAATCTTTGATTCTCTTTTTTCAAAAGAGAAATGGATTTCTTTGGAGTAATGAGACTATTCGAATTACGATACTCGTGGAGAAAGAATCGCAATAAATGCAAAGAGGGGGCATCTTGTATCCAGCAGTGAAGGGTTTGAACCAAGATTTCCAGATGGATGGGATGAGGTATTAGTATATCTGACACATGATTTAAATGTGATAATTTGTCCTCGAAAAAGGGAAATATTGAATGAATAGATCGTAAATTATGAGATTTTGCTATTTCTTTTTCTTCTAGGGAAGATACTAATCGCAGCGAGAATGGAATTTCCATAATGACTGCAAAACCCTCTGATACCATTTGAAAATAAAAATTCTTGTTGTGCCCAACGAATCTATTTTCGTTGGAATCATTAACCGAAAGAATCAAATGATTCTGTTGATGCATTCGAGTAATTAAACGTTTCACAATTAGTGAACTGGATTTATTGTCATAACCGAAATTTTCCATAGGTTCGTAAAAAATCGATCCATTTAAACCATGATCATGAGCAAGTGCGTAGATATACTCCTGAAATAGAAGCGGATATAGGAAGTGTTGTTGCCTAGATCTATCTATTTCTAAATATCCTTGTAATTCCTCCATTTGAAATTATACAAAGGCACGGGGGATTTCTTGGGTTATCAAATGATACATAGTGCGATACGGTCAGAACAGGGTATATAGTAAGAAAAGAATAGATACCCCGGAGACGGGGAGTCCAATGAACGGATCCTCTCTCTTTCCATCCAATTTGTTTGTGTTCGTTATAGTTACAAGAGATGGTTAGAAATCCTTTATTTTTGCAACCCGATCGCTCTTTTGACTTTGGAAGAAATTCTCTTTATCAGTATACCGTTTCTTCTACACATTCGTCTCCACTCCATAATAGAGAAAGAATAGTTAATAGTTAGGATTCATGAAAAAAAAAGGAATCGATGATCCACTCACAGGAGAACCCTTTCCCGCATCAGGCACTAATCTATTTTTAACGTCTAATTAGATCGGGTAATCATTCGAATTATGAACCGAGCTCGTTGCTTTTGGTTTCCTTATAATTGGAGCCATTGGGGCTCTATCCATTTATTCACTCGACCAAACTGTGAATTGATTTGGTACCGTTCCAAGAATCAAAACAAGATTTTCTACCGACCCAGGAAGTATTCTCAGAGTTCTCCATTGATACGACATGCTGTTTTTTCCATTCATTCCCTTTCAGGATCAGTCGTGGTCTTACAAACCATACCAATGGTATGGACGAATCTGTTGCTTCATCCAAATGTGTAAAAGATCCTAGCCGCACTTAAAAGCCGAGTACTCTACCGTTGAGTTAGCAACCCGTATAAATATGGTGTGTAGATACGATCGGAATAAAAAAAAAAAATAAATAAATAAAGAGATTGGATTGCCCTACCCCATCAAAACATTGAACTAGCAACAAATCTAAAAGAAACATTTGATGATCAATTATGAACATCAAAATGTTCAGATCAGATTCAAATACAACGGATTCACGGATAAATATAGATAGATGTAAAAATTTGTGGACCCTCCTGTTTTGATCATTTTTTTTTTTTTCATTATCTTAAGAAGATACTTCTTGTGTCACAGCGAATCCGGCGAACCTAGTGAAGTAAAGAAACAAACTTATGGGACGTAGATAAATAGATCTATTTATCCACGATCGAATTATATTTGATCGATACACCATTGTCAATATAAATTGAATTTTGAGAAAAAAAAAAATGAAATAAAGAAAATAAAGACTTGTGTTGGATTGGCACTACATAGATAAGAAATGAAGTGTGTGGGGGGGAATAAATAAAGAAGAAGTAGGAAAAAAATCTCTGGTTTTCAATAGAAGTACAAACAATAGCAAGATTGATCCCTTATTTATTCGTAGAGTCCCAACGAAAACCATCTGATTGATGGCAATCCCCTCAATTGCCAGTTATTTCACTCAATCTTTTTTTTCTATTTCATAAATTTTATTTCGTTTGATTAATTCGAAGTTCCTTAAATACTTCCGCCTTCTTTGAAATATCGTGAACAGTTCCTGTAGGTTGAGCGCCTTTTTCAAGGAAATATAGAATAGCAGGAACATTTGAATAAGTTTGGTTCTTTATCGGATCGTAAAAACCCACTTTACGAAGATCTCTTCCTTCTCTTCGGGATCGAACATCAATTGCAACGATTCGATAGATGGCTCATTGGGATAGATATAGATGAACAATGCCCCCCCTAGAAACGTATAGGAGGTTTTCTCCTCGTACGGCTCGAGAAAGAATGATTCGAATTTATGTATTGTATATAGTGGCAAATGGATCCATAAAATCATCAATTAGATTAGGATTTGAGTCGTTTTTTTTTGGAAGGAATAAAAAAAAAAAAAAGAAATCTCATTCGTACTCATAACTCAAGTTGGGGTAATTCTCAAAGAGCTCGAAGGGAAATCCTTAGACATTTATTGAGCCGTCTCTAACCTCTTTTGTTTGTCTCGTCTAGAATCGATTTTCCTTTCTCATTCTGATCTAGTTATTGAGACAATTGAAAGTGGCATTTCCTTGTTCCGGTATCCTTTATCTTTGCTTTGAATCATTGGGTTTAGACATTACTTCGGTGATCCTTAATTGTTTCAAAATGGCAGCAACATACCTTTTGTTCTTTCTATTGAAGAATCATACAAATGGTTGATTCCCCTGTGATACACTTTTGATCGAAATAGTTTTACCAATTCCGACAAATTTTCCTTTTTTGCTTTTTTATTTGAAACTTGTTCGAATTTGCGATTTCTATATCGAAGATATACTTACGAAGTTGTTCCAACTTATTGACTGGCACTAACCCTAGATCCTTCCCTCTGATAAATGAATCAAGAATTTATGCTCGAGCTCCATCATGTACTATTTACAACCCCCCCCAATGGGGTCCTGGTGGCACAGAACAAACTATGTCGAGCCAAGAGCATCTTCATTGATATATAAAAAAATGGTGGATGCAAGAATCCACAGCCGATCATGTCCTTCAAGTCGCACGTTGCTTTCTACCACATCGTTTCAAACGAAGTTTTACCATAACATTCCTCTAATTTGGACCGGTATGGAATTGATTCAATATGGAATCATGAATAGTCATTGGCTCCATCGGTGCATAGTAGTCCATACTTTATTTTTATATATGTATGAATAGGTATTTCTCTGGGGAAATCTCAGCAAAAAGCCAAATTAACCCATATTTTGTTATAGGAATGAAACACATTTATAAAAAACACGAAGAAATGAGTTGCTTAACACTTATTTATTTACATCTACATCTTCAACATATTGTTATATTGTTCGGGACGATCAATCATGAAAGATCCAATTCCAATTCTTTCTCGAACAACTAAACTAAAGACGAGTCTTTAATTCGATTACCAATACTGGAACAAAATAAAATGAGTCATTAACCAAATAAGCTATTCTAATGACCCGGAAAAGTCTCAAGTGACTCGATAGGATAGATTCACCAATCTCACACTTCTTCGAATAGCGAGGATTTATAAGGTAAGGAATCATAAAAAATAAAATGGTTTCAAGAATTTCCTACTTCGACATCATTATCATTACTATAAATAAGTTTTCCTGTAAAGACTGAATTTCATTTGATCTCTAAATCAATCAAATCAACAAGTCGGCACAATCACAACGAGTAACTAAAAAGTTTAGCAGATATCTCATTGATTAAAGAGACGCGAATTCGATCATCATAAGAGAAATCCATGTTTCTTTTCCAATTGAATCATCAATGATTTAAATCAGATGGATGGGTCGAGAAAAAAATCCAATTTAGTTGTTTTCATGGGGATGGATAGAAAAGAGCTCATGGAAGATAAGATTAAGGTCGCTATTCTTTCATCTGATTGAGAAAATCCAAATCGTAGGAGTATGACCTTTCCGTATCCATCAGATACACCGAACAATTGTCACCGGGGGTCATCGTGTATATTTAAGAGATCACAAATCTTTTTCACCGAAACCGAAATACCGGTGTCACTGAAATAGAACAATAAAACTACATATGGGCATGGTTCATTTTCTACGGATTTTGCTTTATTTCAGGTTCAGAAATTTTTCCATTTCCATAAAGATAAACTAAAGTGAATGGAATCTATGAATCCCCCCCCCCCCATCGTTACATTGATTTCCAATTATTCATTGGAGCCTGATGCAAAATAAAAGCAATTAAGTCCAAAGAAAATACATCTGTTCCGTATTGAACTTTATTGTTTGTTAATGAGATCCAGATGACACAGATATTGATTGAAATTGATACCTTCCTTTGCTAATTAACTCGTATCTACACGAATTCTATGGGGATCATGAATCATACTCAAAGCCAATCAAAAAAAGATCCTCTTATGGGATGCTATACCATCTTGTATAGGTACAAAGTCGAATGGGTCCAGATTAATTCGTTGTTTCTATTTTATTTTTATTTTGACCCACCCCAGTCTTAGGAGCTTTAATCCCAGTGATGGAATTAGTACCAAGAACTCCTCCTGTTTAGAATTCAGGATCCACATAAAATTAGTCATTTACCCCTATTTACTTTACCTTTCTTCCGCATGTCGACTCAGAATGCATCATGTGGGAATCCAAATTTGATAAATAGGGGGCATAAAGTTTCTCTAAATGACTAACTAACTTCAATATGAATATGAGCGGGGGGGAGACGGGCATACGCTGAATGGCCGCCCAATCTTTTTTTTTTTTTGAATGGAACTTTGATCTTTGTTCCCATCCTACCTATATCAAAAAGATATTTATTTCCATCCACGTGTCATTGACACTCGATTCTGTTTTTGTTTGTGAGAAACAGAAAGAGGATGGAAAGGTAGGATATGATTCTTCTCTGAATCATTAGAAATCAGAAAGAAAGATTGGATCACATTGTATCCAACATTACACTCTTAAACAGAGGATTGTTAAAGAAAAGAGCACAATCTTTGTTCTGATAGAATCGGTCTGGGACGGAAGGATTCGAACCTCCGAGTAACGGGACCAAAACCCGTTGCCTTACCGCTTGGCCACGCCCCATTGAGATTTCTATTTGACACTAATAACACTAATATGGATATTGGTTGTTCGTCAATTCCAGCCCAAATATCTATGGAATAGGTTGTTGCTAGGATTCGACACGTGTAGATGTAGAATCAAAAGAAATCCATTGATCATTATCTATAATTCAATTAAGATATTGTATGAAAGTATGATTCCTTCTATTCTCATTTGAGAATTGAAGGATTTTTGATTGGGGGAGTTCAAAGAAAAAGAAGGATTTTTTGTTTGGCCTATCTTCTCTTCTTTCTTCATTTTTCCCCAACTCACTAATAATGAAATTCTCCACAAGAGCGAAATTTTTGTTATGCTTAATATCTTTAGTTTGATCTGTATCTGTATTAATTCTGCCCTTCATTCGAGTAGCTTTTTCTTCGCCAAATTACCCGAGGCTTATGCTTTTTTCAATCCAATCGTAGATGTTATGCCAGTCATACCTGTACTCTTTTTTCTCTTAGCCCTTGTTTGGCAAGCTGCTGTAAGTTTTCGATGAGATCTTTAATACTGTCCTAGAAACATTCATGATTGATTCGCTAAAAAAGGAAGAATTCTATTCTAACAATTGATAAGATCAGATAAGTCTTACATTATGAACTCTCGATTCAAACATTGAAATTCTTTTGGATAGCCGCGATGAATCTGGATCACCTCATTTTCTCATTCTGACTTTCCGGAGGTCAAAGACCTTATGTATGGTCCCTCACAATACCTAATTGTGGGTATGAAAGATCATTTTGGTAACGAAGGAATCAGAATCTTATTACAAATGAATTCCTGCAAATTCCTTTCTTTTCTAGAAACCACTCCATTTCTTGGTGTCAAAATGGGATATGTGGTACAAAAATAGAGAATCTATTCCCTTATTTCCCCCAAAAATGATCTTGGAGATTGTGTAATGCTTACTCTCAAACTCTTCGTTTACACAGTAGTGATATTCTTTGTTTCTCTCTTCATCTTCGGATTCCTATCTAATGATCCAGGACGTAATCCTGGACGCGAGGAATAAAATAAAAAAATCAGAAGTTTTTCGTTGCTTGATTTCTGAATTTTCTTATGATTTTCTCTATTCCATACATTTAACTAAGATAACAAGGGCTCGAGATTTTTTCGAATTCGAAAGATAACTCTCAAGTGATCAGAGGGAACGGAGAGAGAGGGATTCGAACCCTCGGTACGAATAACTCGTACAACGGATTAGCAATCCGTCGCTTTAGTCCACTCAGCCATCTCTCCCAATTACAAAAGGATAATTCATATGTGACGCGTGAAGTAAAGATTGATAAAAGTCTTTCTTTATCTTTCTTTTCTTTATTCTATATATATACGAATTTTATCAGCAATTGCATTTAGATAAGGATTCGAAACAGATATCTCCAATAGAAAGAGTACCTCTTTGATTTCGTACGAAAGGTTCTTTTATTCCCCCGGCCTGGCCAGTACCTATACCTAGCCAGGCCATTCCTTTTTTGTTCCAATGAATCATAGATCAAATGATTTATCTGATTTGAAAACGAAAATACTTGTTATTGAAGCAGCAAGAAGGGCTATTTCCATTCCTATGACAGGAGTGTCATTTCTTATTATTCTTTGTTTTTCCTTTTATCGATTGACTTACTTTACTGGAATAAAAAAAAATGGAGCTATGGATTCTTGCACAATTCAACTTATTTTTATGTTCCGACTTCAATGGCTCTTTCGGGCCGGGACTGTCAGTAACGATTCCCCCAGCAAAAGAAAAGATATAACTTGTTATTTAAATGAACCTTCTTCTCCTATTTCATTAAGTCCCCCGTCGGAACACGTCAGCACTCACTCCAATTTTCATGATTCTGATCCTATCTTGATTACGTCTCACTCCC